TGATATGTTGCCACAAATAATTGAAATTCAATTTCTTGATCTGTATCTTCCATTTTTGGAAACTTATGAAGTTCTTCCATCAAGCCTTGATCAATGAACCTACAAAATCCGTCAAATTGTATCTGACTAAACCCTGGTATTGTATACATTCCCTCATTTCCATCCCGGAACATCTTAAGTTTTCCGTTTATCGAAAAAATCCAACTATTGGCTCACTCTTCGTTGAACCATATAGATTGATCTAGCAACGATGGAATGTATATTTTGCTCATTTGAACAACATGAAATTTTATCCAACCCCATATACATATATATATGTACTAAATACGTATGAACGGAGGAATAAAAAAAAATGTGACTCAAATTCGAATTTGCGACAGATACAAATGGAAATGAATTGATAAAACATTCCTGGAAACAAAATTCTGCCACTTAGACTTATGGAGTCTTGTATAGAATATCAAAATAGATCCAATTTCTACCTTATGATATTACGACCAGATTGGGTACCATAAATGGATTCGGAATTGAATCTGTTCTCTATGAGTGAGATAAAGACAGAATAATCAGGAACCGTCTAGAGTTGACTTTGATTTTAGCACTTAATTTATTTCATCGATTCCGTTGTTCAAAAAATGATTCGCAGAGAGAAAAGATATTTCTACCCATTTGTTAATTAGTAGAATACGATTGAAGTGCGTAAGAGAAGTCATATTTATTAAGTACATGCAGATATAACTATCTAGCTATCCGTATATCCCATCTTTTATCGAAGTTCCCTTGAGGCAACATAGGTCGTGCTATATCCAAATTTCGATTTTATATTCAATATATTCAATGAAAAATGCAAGCACGACGATTTCCTAATAGGAATATGTAGATAAGATACCTGACTAGGTATCCGTGTAAGAATTTCTGTTCTGGGGTTTACATATACACATAATTGTTGTTATAATTGAAATTGAAAAGGATTAATTATGGAAAAGAATTGAGACTGATTAGTCGTATATCAATTTGATCTCCTTATGTCATTAAGGAAACCAAATTGGAGATCAAAATCCAAGAACCATTCATGAATTCACAGTCATTAATGCTTCCAACTTGCTCTGAATTTTGGATTCTGTGACTGGAAATCCATTTTTCTCTTTCAATAGAAAAAAAGGGGAAAGCTTTTATTTAGGTGTTGTGTGTTTTGAAATACAATCAATCTAAGAGAACAACAGGACCCAATCAAAAAAAAGAAATGGTTCAGCAATTCCCCAGAATATTTCCATCTATATCTATTTTGTATCGTTTTGGCGGCATGGCCGAGTGGTAAGGCGGGGGACTGCAAATCCTTTCTCCCCAGTTCAAATCCGGGTGTCGCCTGATTAACAAAAGACTCGGAATTTCTTACCCTACTAAACTAATAGAACTCACAAAATTCTTGCCTGGCAGAAGCAGAGGTAAGGGGCGGGGACTGTCGATACCCAATTTTAAGAATCGGGGGGTTGACTTTCAATTATTTCTTCAAAAATCGGGGTGTGACCCAAACCTGTACCATACCAATATGAATTACCAATATAAATAAAGAAATACTCACTTAATTACGGATTCCTGATGCGTTCAGGCCATTGATTTGATTTATCAATCGAATCAAATCCATAGTAAGATTCAATTGTGAGATTCAGAACTACGAAAGTCAGGGACCGTAAATCCGTGTATCCAAAGGAAGGTTCCTAAGAGACTGTAAATCCTTGCTCCTAGGATCCAAGAAGGGGTTATAGGAAGGACTATAAATACTTCCTAATTACCTTACCCTACTAGTGTTTACTGACTGAGTCTTGAAGTAGATTGGGTAGGCTGGTGGGGAATCCAATTAGGAGTTGTGGAAAGAACTGAAGATACTTTGTATCCATACAAACTCATGAGAGTCTCTGAGTGCTCAGGTTTTCAATTAATATTGTATGGGTGATTGACTTTTATAGAATAAAAGTGGAAAAAAGTGCTTTCGTTGGGGTAACCCCGCCAAGAATGTAATAGGGTGTCTTCCAATTGTTTCACATTTCACAGAAGTAGAGACAGTAAGGCTTAGATGGGAAATTAGGAGTATGTGATATATAGTTATATATCTTGATGGTATATTTTATTTTCTGCTTTTTGTTTATGAAAGGCAACAATAGGTCTTACTATTCCTACATATTCCATTAGTCACATTCCCTTGAGACTTCCAAGGGGCAACTGTGTATCTTGCTTGTACTTAGTGCTTTCCGATTCTACCAGAAATCATATAGGGACTTGTTACGGGTGTATTCATTGGATTGGTTCATCAAAAACGTTAGGTCAAAATCCCATTTTGACTCTGCACCATTGATTCCACTATTATTAGTGATCAAGAATGGAATAATTCCTTCATATTCATAGAGATAGGGGACACGATTCACATGGATATAGTAAGTCTCGCTTGGGCTGCTTTAATGGTAGTCTTTACATTTTCCCTTTCACTCGTAGTATGGGGAAG